GGCAAGAAGACTCTATGGAAAAATGGTGGTTCAATTCGATGTTGTCTAACGATAAGTTAGAACATAGGTGTGGACTAAATAAATCAATGGATAGTCTTGATGCTATTGGACATACCAGTGGAAGTGAAGAACCCATTCTAAATAGTACGGAGAAAAACATTCCTAGTCGGAGTGATAGTGACAGTTATAGTTTCAGAAATGTTGATTATTTATTTGATATCAGGGATATTTGGAGTTTGATCTCTGATGACACTTTTTTAGTTAGGGATAGTAATGGTGACAGTTTTTCTGTATGTTTTGATATTGAAAATCAGATTTTTGAGATTGACAATGATAGTTCTTTTCTGAGTGAACTAGAAAGTCTTTTTTTTAGTTATTTAAATAATGGGTCTAAGAGAAACAATCACAACTATGATCATTACATATATGATAATGATACTCAATCTAGTTGGAATAATCACATTAATAGTTGCATTGATAATTATCTTCGTTTTGAAGTCAGTATTAATAGTTCCATTTCGGGTGGTACCGACAATTACAGTGACAGTTCCATTTATAGTTTCATTTGTACTGAAAATAGAACTGGTAGTGAAAGTGGGAGTTCTGGTATAAGAACTAGTAAAAATGGCAGTGATTTCAATATAAGAAGAAGATCTAATGATTTCGGTAGAAAAAAAAAATACAGACATTTATGGATTCAATGCGAAAATTGTTATGGATTAAATTATAAAAAATTTTTTAGGTCAAAAATGAATATTTGTGAACAGTGTGGATATCATTTGAAAATGAGCAGTTCAGATAGAATCGAACTTTCGATTGATCCGGGGACTTGGGATCCTATGGATGAAGATATGGTCTCTATGGACCCCATTGAATTTCATTCAGAGGGGAAACCCTATAAAGATCATATCGATTCTTATCAAAGAAAGACAGGTTTAACTGAAGCTGTTCAAACAGGCATAGGTCAACTAAATGGTATTCCCATAGCAATTGGAGTTATGGATTTTAAGTTCATGGGAGGTAGTATGGGATCTGTAGTAGGCGAGAAAATCACCCGTTTGATCGAGTATGCTACTAATCGATCTCTACCTGTCATTATTGTGTGTGCTTCTGGAGGAGCGCGCATGCAAGAAGGAAGTTTGAGTTTGATGCAAATGGCTAAAATATCTTCCGCTTCATATAATTATCAATCAAATAAAAAATCATTCTATGTATCAATCCTTACATCTCCTACAACCGGTGGAGTAACAGCCAGTTTTGGTATGTTGGGAGATGTCATTGTTGCTGAACCTAATGCCTACATTGCATTTGCGGGCAAAAGAGTAATTGAACAAACATTGAATAAGACAATACCCGATGGTTCACAAGCGGCTGAGTATTTATTCCATAAAGGCTTATTTGACCCAATTGTACCACGTAATCCTTTAAAAGGTGTTCTGAGTGAGTTATTTCAGCTCCACGGTTTCTTTCCCTTGAATCAAAATTCAAAAAATGAATAAAGTATAGTACTAAATTCAGTTATTTGTAGCGAACAAATATTTAGTTCATCGTAATCAAAAAAAACGAAAAAGGATGGTGTTTTCTTTGATGACATAAGTTCTACTTGTAATAAGAGTTAGAAGTTTCGGGTAATTACTTTTTAGTTTTTCCTCCAGATCTATTTTTTTATCCTACCTCTATTCATGATTAGTAATCACGAACCTTCTATCAACAGGATAAAAAAGTGAATTTCTCCCTCCGAGGAATTAGAATTAGGGAAAATTAAAAAAAAAATTATCTGGCCTTCTTACGTATTAATATATACAATAAAAAAAAATATCGAAATCAAAATAAAAAGAAATAAATATAAAATAGAGAATAGAAGTTATTTCTATATCTATCGATAACCCCCATTTTTTACTATGAATCCCCGTTTGTTGGATGGATCGAATTAGTTAGAGTCGCAAACTCCTAATAAAATCTTTTATTTTCATAATAAACTCCTTATTAGATTAGAAAGATAGAAAGAAATAAGGATGGGAAAATAATAATAAAATTTATTAATAAAGCGAATTATCATACATATTCGTGTAGAAAGATGAATAGGTACACTTATCTTATTTAGTTCTACATTCCTTGCACTTATTAACTACTTCTTATTAACTACTTATTAACTACTTATTAATTTCTTATAAATATTAATTTCTAAATATTAATATTTAGAAATTAATAAATTATTAATAAATAAAATTATAATATAATTATAATATTTATATTATAATATTTATATTATATATAATAAATAATATTATAAATATAATACAGTTTATGATATATACTTAGGATAGATATACTTATCATATCATAAGATATCTTTCTCTTTCTAATAGATAGAAATATTAAATCGAGGCACCCATTCTATGACAGATCTCAACTTACCCTCTATTTTTGTGCCTTTAGTGGGCCTAGTATTTCCGGCAATTGCAATGGCTTCTTTATCTCTTCATGTCCAAAAAAATAAGATTGTCTAGATCCGATGGGACCAAATCTCATCAATTTATTTCAACACTGGATCATAATACAGATATTTATTTAGTGTAATATGGTACGATATGTGACTCTTTACGAACACAAATGAAAGAACTATTATGCATTTATGCGGATACATGATATCCGCATAAATGCATGTATATGCAGGTATAGCTGGTTAAATTAAAAATGGATCGGCGAATATTTTATTTAAATGGAAAGTCAATGTATCTAACAAATTACTTCTAACGGTTTACATCAGAATAGTGCTAGTTAATGAAAGTTACTTCGGGATCAATAAAGTAAAATTCATTTGGGTTATTCTCTCAATTCCAATCGAATGCAACTGGATCTAGTAGAGTATGAATTGGCGATCAGAACATATATGGATAGAACTTATAATGGGGTCTCGAAAAACAAGTAATTTTTTCTGGGCCTGTATCCTTTTTTTAGGTTCACTAGGATTCTTAGTGGTTGGAACTTCTAGTTATCTTGGTAGGAATCTGATATCCGTATTTCCATCTCAGCAAATTATTTTTTTTCCACAAGGGATCGTGATGTCTTTCTATGGGATCGCAGGTCTATTCATTAGCTCCTATTTGTGGTGCACAATTTCATGGAATGTAGGTAGTGGTTATGACAGATTCGATAGAAAAGAAGGAATAGTGTGTATTTTTCGTTGGGGATTTCCTGGAATAAATCGTCGCATCTTCCTTCGCTTACTTATGAGAGATATACAATCAATCAGAATGGAGGTTAAAGAGGGTCTTTATCCTCGTCGTGTCCTTTATATGGAAATCAGAGGCCAAGGAGCCATTCCCTTGACTCGTACTGATGAGTATTTTACTCCACGAGAAATTGAACAAAAAGCTGCCGAATTGGCCTATTTCTTGCGCGTACCAATTGAAGTATTTTGAAATGAACTGAAGAAAAAATGGAAAAAAACTTGCTAATTTCCTTTTTAATACAACCGTCGACTCTATCTGATATTTCTCTGAAGTACGAGTTCCATAAAAAGGTATTGAACCCATGGGTCTATTTCCTATTTTTGTGTAATAATTTAGATCTAGGATCTAGAAGGAAAGGAATATAGAAATAGAATAAGGGTCCTTTTAGGATAAAAATGAAAAAAAAAAAGAAAGCCTGGGTCTCCCTCCCATATATTTCATCCATAATATTTTTGCCCTGGTGGGTCTCTCTCTCATTTAATAAATGTCTGGAACCTTGGGTTACTAATTGGTGGAATACCGGGAAATCCGAAACTTTTTTGAATGATATTCAAGAGAAAAACGTTCTAGAAAGATTCATAGAATTGGAAGAACTATTCCTCTTGGATGAAATGATAAAGGAGTACCCGGAAACGCATATACAAAAACTTCGTATAGGAATACACAAGGAAACGATACAATTGGTCAAAACACACAATGAATATCATCTCCATATCATTTTGGATTTCTCGACAAATATAATTTGTTTCGCTATTCTAAGTGGTTATTTTATTCTGGGTAATGAAGAACTTGTCATTCTTAATTCTTGGATTCAGGAATTCCTCTATAACTTAAGTGACACAATAAAAGCTTTTTTGATTCTTTTAGTTACTGATTTATGGATCGGATTTCATTCGACCCATGGTTGGGAACTAATGATTGGTTCGGTCTACAACGATTTTGGATTGGTTCATAACGATCAAATTATATCTAGTCTTGTTTCCACTTTTCCAGTTATTTTAGATACAATTGTGAAATATTGGATCTTCTATTATTTAAATCGTGTATCTCCTTCACTTGTAGTTATTTATCATTCAATGAATGAATGAAGAACTCATTTGATCTCCTGATATCAATCAAATCAGAATCTTTCTTCGTATATAAAGAAAGCATTTTCAATCTTACTTAATTCTTTATACTTCTAGCTCTTCAAGGTATTCGTCCTATATTCCAGTACAATTATCCCAGTACAATGACAGACTCGTGTATAGGGAACTATACTAGCTACCTATCTAATTTATTGTAGAAATTCCGGGATCAATGATTGGACATGCAAAATAGAAATACTTTTTCTTGGGTAAAGGAACAGATGACTCAATCGATTTCTGTATCGATCATGATATATGTAATAACTCGGGCATCTATTTCAAATGCATATCCCATTTTTGCGCAGCAGGGTTATGAAAACCCACGAGAAGCAACTGGACGAATTGTATGTGCCAATTGCCATTTAGCTAATAAGCCCGTGGATATTGAAGTTCCGCAAGCCGTGCTTCCTGATACTGTATTTGAAGCAGTTGTTCGAATCCCTTATGATATGCAACTGAAACAAGTTCTTGCTAATGGTAAAAAGGGGGCTTTGAATGTGGGGGCTGTTCTTATTTTACCCGAGGGATTCGAGTTAGCCCCCCCCGATCGTATTTCTCCCGAGGTGAGAGAAAAGATGGGAAATCTGTCTTTTCAGAGTTATCGTCCCAATAAAAGAAATATTCTTGTGATAGGTCC